CCCGGGTACTCCATGGTTTCACTCTGCAAGAACTCCCAATCATTCTCTTGAAGCTCATCCTCTTCATCATATCCACCATCCCCTTCACCATAAAATGCATAATCAAAATATTCATCATTAACTTCATCAGAAATGATCGGCTTGCCCCGAAATGACCTGGCCCAATAGGGAAATTCCAATTCATTGGGCCTTTCGATCCAATCAAATAGAAAGCCCCAAGATTGCCATATTCTAGGAGCCCAAACTATGTGATCGACTGCATCCTCCGCTAACTGTTGCGGGTCGGTGCCTTCTGCCCATTCTTTAAACTCCGATTCATAGAGAAATCTACGATCAAAGATAGAACGAGATCCATTTTCCATCATCTCTAAGGGATTCCTTGGTTCGGGCCGAAGAAGCGAGGATCCCACCAGAGCGCCTTCTACTACTTCTAATAGGCCATCAACTAGATCAGAATCCGTCTCAACGAGTCTATAAGAAGTGATCCAATTTTTTTCATCGGGTCCGGGTAGAGACCAAAGATCTTGAGCGATCGATCCGGCAGAACAACTCAAAAGATAAAGAAGTATCGTTAATTTCTTCATGTTCGTTCCAAGTTCGAAGAACCATTTGTACAAATAAGGATCCCCTTCGTAACATGATTGCTTCTTCATATAGATAGATATAGGATCTATAAGGCAGCAATTATTTATAAGTACATTTTGTGCAACAGCCCTTCCTATCTGATAGAAAAGGATCCCATGATCCGGAACCGGTCTTACATGGGCTCGCAACTCCCAAGTTTGTCTATGAAGAGCGAATCTAATTGTATTAGTGTCTATAATTGATTTCTTCTGTGTAATACTAATCGATAGGGCCTCATTGGTAATTGCTACAAGATCTCGTGCATTGTAACCCATGGCTATGGACCCGAATCCATTAGTACGGAACATTTTCTTTTCCAAGTGAAATCCCCTAGTATATGAAAGGGTGAAAACGTGCTTTCGTTGTTGTGGAATAAGAAGCCTTCGTATCTTAATGCATGTATTTAATTTATTCGGAGCTATTAGAGCGGGATCCACTTTTTGGGGAATATGAGTCGAAGCAATAACAAGAATATCTCTAGTGGACCGTCTTTCACAATCCCCGGAGAGATAGTTCAATAATAAACCGAGGGACTCCGACTCATCCACATACAGATCATGAATGTTTGGAATCCATACTATGCAAGGAGACATTGTTCTTGCCAATTCGAATTGCAAGTTGATAGAAGCTAGGTCTATTTCCAACTCGATGATATACCTAAGTATCTCATCATCCGCCGTATACTCCTCCCTCAGCTCCGGGTCCGAGTCCAAGTTCGAATAAATAGAGTCACGACCATCAATATCGTCCACATCTTTAAGCGCATCCATATAGTCCTTAGCAGGATCGCTATCATCATCAATACGATCAATATCCACATCATCAAGCGCTTCCATATAGTCCTCAGGATCGAGATCATCAATAACTATTTTAAAATCCAGCTTGTTCAGAAATACCGTAATGAAAGGAAGATAGGAGTTTGTCGCTAGGGATTTGACCAAATAGGATCGTCCAGTTCCTATAGGACCTATCACTAAAATACCCCTAGAGGGGGATAGGGCTAGGCGGAACGAAAAGGGTTTTGGTTTTCCATGAGATGGGAAATGAAAACTATTAGCCCCACACGAGGTTTGTGAATAAGTGATTGTCTGATAATGAGCAAGGAATATCCGTCTTTCTGCTAAACTGGATGTATTGAACTCATAATTCATTAGATCCTTTTGATGAATGTCAACTACGTATCGTAAGTAAATTGCTCCCGCTTGTTCAAACATTTGATAACCATAGTCACTCTTTACTAAATGATCAATATGAGTCAGACTCCATAGAATTTGATCAATCCCTTTTTCTGGCCTTAAGGTGGAGAAATGAAACGAGTAAACTCTCTCTTTATCCAAAAACCAATCACAGGTCTCGATCCAGGATTCTATTTCATCATGAGTCGGAAACCTTTGTCCTTTTCTTATCCATGAATAGATCTCTTTACTTGTATGACTTAGATGTCTCGTATTTCTCGAAAAAGTGATTCGATTGATGGGATTTGGTATGATACTTATGAGATCGATGAGATTGAAAAATATCTTCTGTATAAATTTGACCCCATAAGCGGGACCACCACCAAATAGCGCAAAACCCAGTATTTCTGCTAGAAAATCTTCTAATTGTTCCCGAGCAACTAGAAAGAGATTCTTTAACCAGAAAGAATTCGGTTCAGGTTTAGGATACCCATTCACAAGTTTGTACACCTCAATCGTGTATGATGGAATCGTCAAAGATTTTATCCTCTCGAACTCTGTCTGTAACTCACTAGAGTCTAGGGAAACAGAGAAAAGAAGTACCTGAACGAGACATCCAACAAGAAGAAGAAGTAAAAGGCTTGAATAGAGGAACTCCCGAACATTTGGCGAGCTCAGATGTGTCGATATCAACGGTGACT